CAATTCCAGTAACAATTACATTTCTAGTTCCATTTGTGGTAAAAGTGGAAATAGTAGTCAAAACGAGGATACCAGAACGAGTGATCAAACTATACCAGAAAGTTCTACTCATCTGGGTGTAACTCAACAATACCGGCATTTGTGGGTTCAATGCGAAAATTGTTATGGATTAAATTATAAGAAATTTTTTAAATCAAAGATGCATCTTTGTGAACAATGTGGATATCATTTGAAAATGAGTAGTTCAGATAGAATCGAACTTTTGATCGATCCGGGCACTTGGGAGCCTATGGATGAAGACATGGTCTCTCTGGATCCCATTGAATTTCATTCGGAGGAGGAGCCTTATAAAAATCGTATCGATTCTTATCAAAGAAAGACAGGATTAACCGAGGCTGTTCAAACAGGCAGAGGGCAACTAAACGGTATTACCGTAGCAATTGGGGTTATGGATTTTCAGTTTATGGGAGGTAGTATGGGATCCGTAGTCGGGGAGAAAATTACCCGTTTGATTGAATACGCTACTAAAGAATTTCTACCTCTTATTATAGTGTGTGCTTCCGGAGGGGCACGCATGCAAGAAGGAAGTTTGAGCTTGATGCAAATGGCTAAAATATCTTCTGCTTTATATGATTATCAATCAAATAAAAAGTTATTCTATGTACCAATTCTTACATCTCCTACTACCGGTGGGGTGACAGCTAGTTTTGGTATGTTGGGGGATATCATTATTGCCGAACCCAATGCCTACATTGCCTTTGCGGGTAAAAGAGTAATTGAACAAACATTGAATAAAACAGTACCCGAGGGTTCACAAGCGGCCGAGTATTTATTCCAGAAGGGCTTATTCGATCTAATCGTACCACGTAATCCTTTAAAAAGCGTTCTGAGTGAGTTATTTCAACTACACACTTTCTTTCCTTTGAATCAAAATTAGAACATTAAGTTCAATTATTTTGAGCAAACAAGTAATTAGTTTATCGGAATCCAAGTTAAAATTAGACAAATGGGGTTTTCTTTGTTGACATAAGATCTAATTATATAAAGAATCAAAAGTCACAGAAAATCCGCCCCTTTTTCTATATTCCTGATTATTGATCAAGAAGCCTCTATTAACAAGATAAAAGATGAAATTCTTATTTTCGTGAAATTAGGCAAATCAAAAAAATATACTCTTCTCGTCATATATAATGAAAATCTATAAAATATAGAATTTTTTATTTTTTTTATATCTTACGATAATCCTATTTTGACTAAGAATCCCTGATGGATGGGATTCTAACAAACCCTTCAATATATTCAATATATATTCAATATAATTCTAAATATAAATAGAATCTAATTCATTTTTAAGAAACTTTTTGCTTAGTAAATGAAATTCGAAGACAAGAGCAAAAAATGAAGAAAATAATATCTCATCCATATCCTTTCAAATCTTTCATGTAGAAAGATGAAAAACTACATTATATACTCACTTAGATAGATACTTATATTTATACTTAATAGCTATTAAGTAATAATAATAATTCCAATTTAGAATTATCAAATTATAATAAGTAAGATATCTTTATATATAATAAGATATCTTTATATTATAAATATAAAATATAAATAATAATAACAGGTACAAATAGTAAATCGAGGTACCCATTCTATGACAACTCTTAACTTTCCCTCTGTTTTGGTGCCTTTAGTAGGCCTAGTATTTCCGGCAATCGCAATGGCTTCTTTATTTCTTCATGTTCAAAAAAACAAGATTGTTTAGAGCCGATGGCACAAAATCTCATCTATTTTTTTTTTCAAAACTGACGCTTGTATCATAACACAGATATCTATTTAGCAAAATATGGTATAAGCGGCTTCCGCCGAAAAACTCTTATGTCTCCAGAAAATGCTATAGGGATCAATGGATTCTAGCTATTTCCAAATAGACCCGAATCGACGGATAGCTGAACTATAAAGTTGGTCTATCTATATCTATTTGGCTATCTTTAGTGAGATCATACGAAGGGTATGTTATTAGTTTAGATCTAACGAATTTAATGAATTACTCCTAAAGGATCACATCAAACTAGTGCTAGTTGATGCGAGTTACTTCGGAAAAAAAGGACTAAAGTCAAATTCATTTGGGGTATTCTCTCAATTCCAAAAAAATCAACTGGATCAAGTATGAGTTGTCGATCAGAACATATATGGATAGAACCTATAACGGGGGCTCGAAAAACAAGTAATTTCTGCTGGGCTGTTATCCTTTTTTTAGGTTCATTAGGATTCTTGTTGGTTGGAACCTCGAGTTATCTTGGTAGAAATTTGATATCTTTATTTCCGTCTCAGGAAATAGTTTTTTTTCCACAAGGAATTGTGATGTCTTTCTACGGAATCGCGGGTCTTTTTATTAGCTCCTATTTGTGGTGCACAATTTCGTGGAATGTAGGTAGTGGTTATGATCGATTTGATAGAAAAGACGGAATAGTGTGTATCTTTCGTTGGGGATTTCCTG